TATGTTATGGTCGGAGTCCCACTCACGGCGACCTGGTCGAATTGGGAGAAGCCGTAGGTATTATTGCGGGTCAATCAATTGGGGAACCAGGGACTCAACTAACATTAAGAACTTTTCATACCGGTGGAGTATTCACAGGTGATACTGCCGAACATGTACGAGCTCCTTCTAATGGAAAAATAAAATTCAATGAGGATTTGGTTTATCCCACACGTACCCGTCATGGGCATCCTGCTTTTCTATGTTCTATAGACTTGTATGTAACTATTGAGACTCGGGATATTATCCATAATGTGAATATTCCACCAAAAAGTTTGATTTTAGTTCAAAATGATCAATATGTAGAATCAGAACAAGTGATTGCTGAGATTCGTGCCGGAACGTCTACTTTTCGTTTTAAAGAGAAGGTACGAAAACATATTTATTCTGAATCAGAGGGAGAAATGCACTGGAGTACCGATGTCCACCATGCATCTGAATATATACATGGTAATGTTCATCTATTACCAAAAACAAGTCATTTATGGATATTAGCAGGAGGTCCGCGCGGATCCAGTATAGTGTCTTTTTCACTCCACAAAGATCAAGATCAAATGAATGTTCATTCTTTTTCTTTCGAAGAAAGATATATCTTTGACCTCTCAATGACTAATCATCGAGTAAGACATAAATTGTTGGATACTTCTGGTAAAAAAGATAGGGAAATTCTTGACTATTCAAGACCTGATCGAATCATATCCAATGGTCATTGGAATTTCATATATCCTTCTATTCTCCAAGAAAATTCTGATTTCTTGGCGAAAAAACGAAGAAATAGATTCATTATCCCATTACAATATGATCAAGAACGAGATAAAGAACTAATGCCCTGTTTTGGTATTTCGATTGAAATACCCATAAATGGTATTTTACGTAGAAATAGTATTCTTGCTTATTTTGATGATCCACGATACAGAAGAAATAGTTCAGGAATTACTAAATATGGGACCATAGAGGTAGATTCAATCATAAAAAAAGAGGATTTGATTGAGTATCGAAGAGCAAAAGAATTTAGTCCGAAATACCAGAAAGTAGATCGGTTTTTTTTCATTCTCGAAGAAGTGCATATCTTACCCGGATCTTCGTTCATAATGGTCCGGAACAATAGTATCATTGGAGTAGATACACAACTCGCTTTAAATACAAGAAGCCGGGTAGGCGGATTAGTCCGAGTGGAGAGAAAAAAAAAAAGTATTGAACTGAAAATCTTTTCTGGAGATATTCATTTTCCTGGAGAAACAGATAAGATATCCAGGCACAGCGGCATTTTGATACCACCAGAGACGGAAAAAAAAAATTCTAAGAAATCAAAAAAATTGAAAAATTGGATCTATGTCCAACGGATCACACCCACCAAGAAAAAGTATTTTGTTTCGGTTCGGTCCGTAGTCACATATGAAATAGCTGATGGGATAAATTTAGCAACACTTTTCCCTCGGGATCTCTTGCAGGAAAAGGATAATGTCCAACTTAGAGTTGTCAATTATATCCTTTATGGAAATGGCAAGTCAATTCGAGGAATTTATCACACAAGTATTCAATTAGTTCGGACTTGCTTAGTATTGAATTGGGACCAAGAAAAAAATGGTTCTATAGAAGAGGTTCATGCTTCCTTTGTTGAGGTAAGGACAAATGATCTGATTCGCGATTTCATAAGAATTGAGTTAGTCAAGTCCACTATTTCGTATACCGGAAAAAGGTATGATAGGGCAAGTTCCGTATTGATTTCCGATAATGGATTAGATCGCACCAATATCAATCCTTTTTATTCCAAGGCGAAGATTCAATCACTTACCCAACATCAAGGAACTATTGGTATTGGTACGTTGTTGAATCGAAATAAGGAATGCCAATCTTTGATAATTTTGTCATCATCCAATTGTTCTCGAATTGGTCCATTCAATGGCTCGGAATATAACAATGTGACAAAAGAATCAGATCCCATAATCCAAATTAGGGATTTGCTGGGTCCCTTAGGGACTATTGTCCCTAAAATAGCGAATTTTTTTTCATCTTACTATTTAATAACTCATAATCATATCTTGTTAAAGAAATATTTGCTACTTGACAATTTTAAACAGACTTTCCAAGTACTTAAATACTGTTTAATAGATGAAAATAGGAGGATTTATAATCCCGATCCATGCGGTAACATAATTTTGAATCCATTCCATTTGAATTGGTGCTTTCTCCATCACGATTATTGTGAAGAGACATCTACAATAATTAGCCTTGGACAATTTATTTGTGAAAATGTATGTCTATTCAAATACGAATCACACGTAAAAAAATCTGGTCAAATTTTAATTGTTCATGTTGACTCCTTAGTTATAAGATCAGCTAAACCCTATTTGGCCACTCCAGGAGCAACTGTTCATAGCCATTATGGAGAAATCCTTTACGAAGGAGATACATTAGTTACATTTATATATGAAAAATCGAGATCTGGTGACATAACGCAAGGTCTTCCAAAAGTGGAACAAATCTTAGAAGTGCGTTCGATTGATTCAATATCGATGAACCTAGAAAGGAGAGTTGAAGGTTGGAACGAACGTATACAAAGAATTCTTGGAATCCCCTGGGGATTCTTGATTGGAGCTGAGCTAACCATAGCCCAAAGTCGTATCTCTTTGGTTAATAAGATCCAAAAGGTTTATCGATCCCAGGGGGTACAGATCCATAATAGACATATAGAAATTATTGTACGTCAAGTAACATCAAAAGTGTTGGTTTCAGAAGATGGAATGTCTAATGTTTTTTTACCTGGAGAATTAATCGGCTTTTTGCGAGCGGAACGAGCAGGGCGTGCTTTGGACGAAGCGATCTGTTATCGGGCAATCTTATTGGGAATAACGAGGGCATCTCTAAATACTCAAAGTTTCATATCCGAAGCAAGTTTTCAAGAAACCGCTCGAGTTTTAGCAAAAGCTGCTCTACGAGGTCGTATTGATTGGTTGAAAGGCCTGAAAGAGAACGTTGTTCTGGGGGGGATTATACCTGTTGGTACCGGATTCCAAAAATTAGTACATCCTTCAAGGCAAGACAAGAACATTCATTTGGAAATCAAAAGAAAGAATCTATTCGAGTTGGAAATAAGAGATATTTTGTTACACCATAGAGAATTATTTTGTTCTTACGTCCAAAACAATTTCCATGAGACAAATTTCCATGAGACATCAGAACAATCATTTACGCGATTTAATGATTCCTAAGAGCAGATTCTTTCCTTTCACTTTAACTATCTTTCAATTATCTGGTCCGATTATTGATTTGGTAATAAATAAAATAAGTAATTAAATTGGTAATAAATAAAATAAGTAATTAAAAGAAATTAATGGTTTGGGTCGTGTATCAACGGTCAATCCCCCGTAGAAGGTTCCATCGGAACAATTATTTATTTCAGGGTACCTCGTCTCTTTGTTAAAAAAAAAGGAAGTCTGGGGAAAAATGACAAGAAGATATTGGAACATCAATTTGGAAGAGATGATGGAAGCAGGAGTTCATTTTGGTCATGGTACTAAGAAATGGAATCCTAGAATGGCCCCTTACATCTCTGCAAAGCGTAAAGGTAGTCATATTACAAATCTCACTAGAACTGCTCGTTTTTTATCAGAAACCTGTGATTTAGTTTTTGATGCAGCAAGTAGGGGAAAAAACTTCTTAATCGTTGGTACAAAAAATAAAGCAGCGGATTCAGTAGCATCAGCTGCAATAAGGGCTCGGTGTCATTATGTTAATAAAAAATGGCTTGGTGGTATGTTAACGAATTGGTCCACTACGGAAACGAGACTTCACAAGTTCAGGGACTTAAGAGCAGAACAAAAGATGGGGAAACTCAACTGTCTCTCCAAAAGAGATGCAGCAATGTTGAAGAGAAAATTATCTACCTTGCAAACATATCTCGGTGGGATCAAATATATGACGGGGTTGCCTGATATTGTGATCATCGTTGATCAGCAAGAAGAATATACGGCTCTTCGAGAATGTGTCATTTTGGGGATTCCGACAATTTGTTTAATCGATACAAATTGTGACCCAGATCTCGCAGATATTTCGATTCCAGCAAACGATGACGCTATAGCTTCAATCCGATTGATTCTTAACAAATTAGTATCTGCAATTTGTGAGGGTCGTTCTAGCTATATAAGAAATCGTTGATTATCATTAAGAATAATATTAAGAATAATAAGATTAGTTAATTATTTGGTAACTCCATAGATTTATTGGATCGGTTACTATTTTTGAATTTTTAAAAAGAGATAAAATTTTTAAAAAGAGATAAAAAAAGTACTGGGGATATTGATATTATGTTATGATGTTATGTAATTTCTTGGTATCGTAAATAAAATATACGATTAATGATTCAAGTTAGTGAGTTGATAAATAGATGGTTGAATCAAAATAATTCCTTTTTTGAAGTTCAATTTCTGTCAGAGGACAATATGAATGTTATACCATGTTCCATTAAAACACTCAAAGGGTTATACGATATATCGGGTGTAGAAGTAGGCCAACATTTCTATTGGCAAATAGGAGGTTTACAAATCCATGCCCAAGTACTTATCACTTCTTGGGTCGTAATTGCTATCTTATTAGGTTCAGTCATCATAGCTGTTCGGAATCCACAAACCATTCCGACCGACGGTCAGAATTTCTTCGAATATGTCCTTGAATTTATTCGAGATTTGAGCAAAACTCAGATTGGAGAAGAATATGGTCCTTGGGTTCCCTTTATTGGAACTATGTTCTTATTTATTTTTGTTTCTAACTGGTCAGGTGCTCTTTTACCTTGGAAAATCATACAATTACCTCATGGGGAGTTAGCTGCGCCTACGAATGATATAAATACTACTGTTGCTTTAGCTTTACCCACGTCAGCGGCATATTTTTATGCGGGTCTTAGCAAAAAAGGATTGGGTTATTTCGGGAAATACATTCAACCAACCCCAATACTTTTACCAATTAACATCCTAGAAGATTTCACAAAACCTTTATCTCTTAGTTTTCGACTTTTCGGGAATATATTGGCTGATGAATTAGTAGTTGTTGTTCTTGTTTCTTTAGTCCCTTCAGTAGTTCCTATACCTGTTATGCTTCTTGGATTATTTACAAGTGGTATTCAAGCTCTTATTTTTGCAACGTTAGCCGCAGCTTATATAGGTGAATCCATGGAGGGTCATCATTGACTAGTTTTCGAAATAGTCTTTTTTAAGCTTATCCCAATTCATGCATGATTCAAGATAATCCACTTGGTTGGGGAACATAATAGATACAAATACAAATATGTATGAATATACGACCTAGAGTCGTAGGAAAAAAGATAGACGATATTGCGGAATTGTAAAAAAAAAAAGAGGGGTTGGGGAGGTCACACTAGATGTATGTAATCTCTATAAGTCCAGCCCCTGTGTCTGTTTCGAGGAATGATTCTAGAATCCGATTCAATATAAAATGTGGGTGGTTTACGTTATGGAAGAAACAAATGTATATGTGATATTAGATATTTACTAGTTATATAGGACTATTCCTAATATATATATATATATTATTATATACCCTATATATATATATATTATTGATTGATTTGATTGCGGTTCACTGCATTTATATAGTTCCAATATAAGTCCTTCTGTTTCTTCTGTGATTGTGGATTGAATGAAATGCAAAAAAGAGATGAACTCAAGGATAGTATCTAGAAGAAAAAAGAAAGGAAAGAAGAATTGAATGAAAGAATGGTTCGAAACAAAGAAATGCAATAACTAGAACCGTATACATATGTATTTACAAAAACTCCATTATGGGTAGAAACTCAAAATGAGATATCGAAATAGTTCTGACGATTCAGTAATATTATCATTTCAATTCGGAGTTTTTAGTTATTTCGACCCGATAGATCTTAATCAGATAGATCTTAATGATAAAATCTTAATGAAAAAAAAATGATAAAAAAAATGAAGTAAAAATTCATTGGTTGATTGTATCATTAACCATTTTTTTTTGGTGCGAGGAACTTACCATGAATCCACTGATTTCTGCCGCTTCCGTTATTGCTGCTGGATTGGCCGTAGGGCTTGCTTCCATTGGACCTGGAGTTGGTCAAGGTACTGCTGCAGGTCAAGCTGTAGAAGGTATTGCGAGACAACCAGAAGCAGAGGGTAAAATACGAGGTACTTTATTGCTTAGTCTAGCTTTTATGGAAGCTTTAACAATTTATGGACTGGTCGTGGCGTTAGCGCTTTTGTTTGCGAATCCTTTTGTTTAATCCTAGAAATGTAAAAAAGTACCTTACATACTATACTTTTTTTTTCTTATTTTTTTAATTTAACTCGCTATACTTTTTTCTTATTTTATTAACTCAGAATTGCTGTTTGCTTCTTCTAATTATATCAACGCTTTACTCCTACAATTATTTATTTGTTGAGACAATACCCCAGGAAGGAAGGACTGTTTTGAGGATGAGTAATTACTGGATCCGCTCGTTTTCTTCCTTCGCGTACTTAGTTTAGTACAATGGAAACCTTTTTTTTACTTTTTTTAGGAATCGTTTCAACAAACGAGATATTTCACAATTGACATGAGACCCAAGACTTAACCTAATAAGTATTTTATTGGATTGGAAACTTCAAGTAAGAAATTTCAAAATTATCAAATTAAATTACTAGATTTAATCTACTCCCATTAAAAAAAAAAAAAAAATGGAAATAAAATTTATATAAAAAAAAGAAATCGATCAAAAAAGGGACGACGAAGTGATACAAAAAGAACTCTGTTCTTTGTTAGTCCTATCTATAAGAGGAGAGCATATGAAAAATGTAACCGATTCTTTCCTTTCCTTGGGTCACTGGCCATCCGCCGGGAGTTTCGGGTTTAATACCGATATTTTAGCAACAAATCCAATAAATCTAAGTGTAGTGCTTGGTGTATTGATTTTTTTTGGAAAGGGAGTGTGTGCGAGTTGTGTATTTCAAAAATAGGTTGGATCCATCCGACTGCACTTTATTTATGGTATTTTATTCATTTTATAGGATAAATAGGAAAAAAAGTGAACGATCTCAACGAATTATTTCTGAATAAATTAAGAAATCATATGTAAGAACCATAGCATTTCGTGACTTATTGGTAAATTTGATTCTCTATCAACCAATAATGTGAGACCATTAACATGGTTAAAGCTAAACTGTTTGAAGTCCAGGCAAAACATGGTACTCTTTCTACCGGTACTAACGTACCGAAATGGTTTAAAAATGAATAGTTGGTAATTTATCTGATATAGAACACTCATATCGATAAAATGATTTGAACCATTTATTAAAAAAATGGGCATCTTGCTCTTTTTTTTTCCAATGCCGAATCGACGACCTACGTAAAAAAAAAATAGGAATTTTTGGATTTGAAGAAAAAAAGGAAATAAAAAAAAAAATATAGAAATAAAATAAATTGTAAATTTTAATTTAAAATTAA